ATCCAAATAAATATGATGGAAGCGAAAGAGGAGGAAAGAAAAGAGTAGATAAAATTTGATACCAAGCTATATACGAGTCTTTCACATACTCTTTTTTCTATTTCATTAATTCAATTTTGTTTTATTAAGACTTAATTCCGTAAAAATCCCTGCCTTCTTTGAAATATCATGAACTGTTCTTGTTGGTTGAGCGCCCTTTTTAAGGAAATCAAGAATAGCAGGAAGATTTAAATAAGTTTGATTAGTTATCGGATCATAAAAACCCACTTTCCGAAGATCTCTTCCTTCTCTTCGGGATCGAACATCAATTGCAACAATTCGATAAACGGCTCATTGGGATAGATGTATATGAATAATACCCCCCCTAGAAACGTATAAGAGGCTTTTGCCTCGTACGGCTCGAGAAAAAAAATTCAATGAGTAGAAGTTAACTCTCTGTATAAAATTAAAATATTAAATAGATTAATAAAAACATTAAATAAATTAGCCAGTATTGAAACCCTAAATATTTTTTTTCCATAAAAAGCATCCGTAACATTCGTACTCTCATAACTCAAGTTAAATAACTCTCAAATATCTCAACAGAGAATCCTTAAGTACTCTTTTTATTGAGTAGTCTCTAACCCTTTTTTTGTTTGTCTCATTTTTTAGAATCAATTTTGATTCTTCATTCTGATCTAGTTGTTCAAACAATTGAAAACTGGATTTCCTTGTTTCAGGATTCTTTATCCTTACTTTGAATCTTTGGGTTTAGACATGACTTCGGTGATCTTGAATCGTTTTATTAAAAAAGGGCAGCAACAAACCCCTTATTTTGTTTATGATTTCTTTTCTTTCTATCAAAGAATCATACAAACGCTTGATTCACGCATGATAGACTTTTGATTCAAAGAATTTTACAATTTTAAGAAAATTTCCTTTTCCATTGTAAAATTGCTTGATAAGGGCTTTTTTTTTCAATATAAAAATCAAAAGACTTACGAAGTTGTTCCAACTTATTGATTCGCACTAACCCTAGATCCTTACTCCTGCGAAAGGAATAAAAACTTTATATTCTCCTCGAGCTCCATCCTGTACTCTTTTTTATATTCAAAAAAAGTGTAGGACTGTAATAAAATAGAACACAAAATGTCGAGCCAAGAGCACCTATATTCCTATATAAAAAGTGGCGGATCAAAAAATCCACAGCAGATCATGTCCTTCAATTCAAGTCGCACGTTGCTTTCTACCACATCGTTTTAAACGAAGTTTTACCATAACATTCCTCTAGTTTGTGTAATTGATTCAATTATGGAATCATGAATAGTCATAGTTAAGTCAGTATATCGTAATCTATACTTTTTCTTTCTCTATGAATGGAATAGTGAATTTACGCATAAAAGGTTCAGTCAGAATTCAAATGAATCCCATATTAGATTGTATATATGTAAAATCAAAATTTGAATAGAAATATATATTTATATATATATATATAGATTTTTTAAACTCTTAGAATCTATGGTGCTACCTTACTTACCCGCATCACACACAAATAAAAAAAGCAAATAAATCTTTTTTAATTCGGTTGAAATGATGAAAAAAAAAGTTTATTCTTCTTTTCATTTCAATATTTTATTCTTAAAAAAATTGGATTTTTAAACAGAAAGAGAAAGATGGTGTACAAAGGCAATAGAAGATTGATTCCATAATGACTGTACTCTGGGACGGAAGGATTCGAACCTCCGAATAGCGGGACCAAAACCCGTTGCCTTACCGCTTGGCTACGCCCCATTTCGATTTTTATTCAAGACTACTAAAAGAGTAATATTGCTATTGGTTGTTCGTCAATTCAATTTCAGCCCAAATTAAATCTAGATAACATTGGTGCTAGAGTTTTGACACGTGTAGATAGCAAATAAAACTGACTTTATTGATCATTACATAGAATTCAATTAAGATATTGTATGAAAATATTATTTCTTTAATTCTCATAAGAGAATGAAAGGATTTTTGATTGAGTAAGTTCAACAAAGTCTTTTTAGACTATCTTTCTTTCTTTTTTTTCCTTATATAAAAAATAGAAAAAATAGATTAATAACTCAATCAAAATTAAATTATCCACAAGAACATCAATTTTTGTTATGCTTAATATATTTAATTTGATCTGTATTTGTTTTAATTCTGCCCTTTTTTCAAGCACTTTTTTAGTCGCCAAATTGCCGGAGGCCTATGCCTTTTTGAATCCAATCGTAGATGTTATGCCCGTAATACCTCTTTTCTTTCTTCTCTTAGCCTTTGTTTGGCAAGCAGCTGTAAGTTTTCGATGAAATTCTTAATACTGTCTTATAAAAATTCACGATTTTTATTCTTCCAACAATTCAAAAGATCAAAAAAATTTTGACGTATGAATGAACTCTCAATTCAAACATTTAATTTTTTTGGTAGCCATACTAAATCTGGATCATTCTATTTCCTCAATTTTATCCTCTTTTCCCTAAATGAAAGAACCTAATTAGATTCGAGTTCACCAAAAAAAATATCTAGATGTTGGTATGCAAATCTGTTTGAATATGAAAGACTCGACTATTATCTTATTACAAATGACTTTCAGAAACCCTTTTTTTTTTTTTTTATTTTTTTTTCTAGAAAAAAAATAAATCACTTTATTTATTGGTATCAAAATTAGATATTTGGTATAAAAATAGAGAATCTATTCTCTTTTTTTTTTTTTTTAGTAAGATCTTGGAGATTGTGTAATGCTTACTCTCAAACTTTTTGTATACACTGTAGTTATATTCTTTGTTTCTCTCTTCATATTTGGATTCCTATCTAATGATCCCGGACGTAATCCGGGACGTGAAGAATAAAAAAGAAAGGTTTTTTATTGCTTTATTTAATTAGTGGAAATGCTCGAATTTTATTAGTATTTTATCTATTACACATCATCAAAAGGAGAAAGGGAAAGAGAGGGATTCGAACCCTCGGTACGATTAACTCATACAATGGATTAGCAATCCAACGCCTTAGTCCACTCAGCCATCTCTCCTAATCGAAAAGGGATACTTATTAGGTTCCATTAGACAAAAAAAGGCTTGAAAAAAGAAACCTTCTCCACTTTATTCTTAAAAAACTGTATTTTTTTGTTTTTTTTTTTGTATAGATTATTCTTTCTATTATATATATATATATTTTTTTTTTCATTTTCTATATTTTATTATATATATAATTATATAATTTATTTTTTATTATATAAATATATATATTACTATTATATAACTTTTTTTATAGAACTTTCTCAGTAATTCTATTTACATAAAAAATCTAAATAAAGATTAGATAAAGAAAAGGCTCGAACTCGAAAGAGAAATAAATAAAACCACAATAATAGAAATAGAGAATCCTTTTTTTATTTTGTCTCGTCCAAACACAAGTAAAAGATCTTTTTTATTTTAATAGCCTGGCCTGGTCAGTCCCCAGCCGGGCCTTTTTTTGTTAAAGTTAAAAAGACTCATCCAACGGATTTTTAGACAAAAAAGATCTGAAAAAAAAAAATGGAATCCGCTTTTACTAATTTTATTAAGTCTATGTGTCAACGCTAGAATTTTATAATTTTTTTTTTCAGATCTTTTTATTACACTCCCGATTACTTTGTTCGACAAAAGGTCTATTTATATGCAATAATTGCATTGTAGCGGGTATAGTTTAGTGGTAAAAGTGTGATTCGTTCCTTTAACCCCTTTAATAGTTAAAGGGTCTCTCGGTTTGATTAATCTTCCGATCAAAAACTTTATTTCTTAAAAGGATTTAGTCCTTTACCTTTCAATGAAAGATTCAAGGAAGATTTTAGATTCTCGTAATTTGTATCCAAAGACTCTAATCAATTGTAAATTTGGATTATGAAATTCCGAAACATAATTTTTGAATTGGATGACTATTTACAATTCAATAAGTATAACAAGAGGATCCATGGATAAAGCTAGAAAAGTTTCTTTCTAATCGTAACTAAATCTTCAGTTCATTGTTTGGTATAGAAAAAATTGAAGCAAAATAGCTATTAAACGAGAACTTTGGTTTACTAAAGACATCGACACATTATATTGTTTTAGCTCGGTGGAAACAAAATACTTTTCCTAAGGATTCCGTTAAATAGAAATAAAGAACGAAGTAACTAGAAAGATTGTTCGAGTTCTCCTTTTCTATCTTCTAGAAGGATCATCTAGAAAGCAAAATTTTCTGTTAAAGTACCCAGACGGAAAAAAAAGCTAACATAGATGTTATGGGTCGAATTTTGATTTCGTTCCCGTCTTATTTTATTTGGGAATTTTTCCATCCATCATAAAGGAGCCGAATGAAACCAAAGTTTCATGTTCGGTTTTGAATTAGAGACGTTAAAAATATAAAAATGATCAATCGACGTCGACTAAAACCCTTAGCCTTCCAAGCTAACGATGCGGGTTCGATTCCCGCTACCCGCTCTAAATTCTAAATTGTCCCTTTTTATTAGAGACAATTTTCTGTATTAGAATTGTCTAATAGCAATTGTGTATTGAATTTAGCAATTGTGTATTGAATTCACTTCAATACACAATTGCTAAAAAGATTTCGCAATTCTTTTTTTTTTTTTTAACAATTGGAAAGTAAAAAAAAGCGAAAAGCGTCCATTGTCTAATGGATAGGACATAGGTCTTCTAAACCTTTGGTATAGGTTCAAATCCTATTGGACGCAATATCAATATAGATATAGATATATTGATATTTATCTATTATTTCCATTTCTATATATTATATAGAATATATAGAATATATTTTTATTCTATTTAGAAAAAAGATAAGAAAGAAATAGAATAAGAAATAAATTATGAATGCTTTAAGATTTAATATTAAACAGATATTAGTTATATACTTCTTTCTATTATATATATACTTAACTTATATACTTCTATTTATATAATTTCTTAAAAATTTAATTAAAGAATAAAATTTACTAAAGAATCAAAAATAAGAATGATCCATTTCTTTTA